CTGAAAATCTAGATGGAAATAAAGAAAATTCGAATTTAGAATTTTTCAAAATAAAAAAAAAAGAGGATCGTTTTTTATGGTTTGAAAAACCTTTTGTAACTCTAGTTTTCGATTATAAAAGATGGAATCGACCAAATCGATATATCAAAAATGAGAAAATTGAAAATACTGTAAGAAATGAAATGTCACAATATTTTTTTTATACATGCCAAAGTGATGGAAAAGAACGAATATCTTTTACATATCCCCCCAACCTTTCTACTTTTTTTGAAATGATACAAAAAAAGATACTTTCATTTACAAGAGAAAAAAGACCCTCTAACCAAGTTTCTACTTATTGGAGTTTGATCAATGAAGAAAACAAGGAAAACTTAAAAAAAGAATTTTTAAATAGAATTGACGGTTTAGATAAAGAATGGTCCGTTGAAAATATACTGGAAAAAACGACTCGATTTTGCCATAACGAAACTAAAAAAGAATATTTACCTAAAATTTATGATCCATTTTTGCATGGGGTCTCTCGGGGAAGAATCAAAAAATTACCTCAATTCCAAATAATAACCGAAACCTATATAAAAAAAAATATAGGAGGATCTTGGATAAACAAGATTCATAGTATACTTCTGAAGATTAATTATCACAAATTTGAGCAAACAATAGAAAAATGGAATCGAGAATCTTTGTCAATAGAGAAAAAACTTTCTTTTTTTTCAGAACCCCAAGAAGAAAAAATTTATTCAGAAGAAGAAATAAAAATTTTCAAATTTTTATTTGATGTCGTTATAACTGATCGCAATGATCAAACTCTTATAAAAAATTTTATGGATTTCGGTGAAATCACTAAAAAAGTTCCTCGATGGTCATACAAATTAATAAGTGAGTTGGAAGAATTGGAAGGCGAAAACGAAGAAAATGTAACAATGGAGCCTGGAATTCGTTCAAGAAAAGCAAAACGTGTAGTGGTTTTTACTGATAAAGAGCCCCATAACGAGATTTATACAAATCTCAAAGATCTCAAAGATAATCAAAATTCTGATCAAAACGATGAAATGGCTTTGATCCGTTATTCACAACAATCTGATTTTCGTCGAGAGATAATTAAAGGATCCATGCGTTCCCAAAGGCGTAAAACTGTTATTTGGGAATTTTTTCAAGCAAAAGTACATTCTCCCCTTTTTTTTGATAGAATAGATAAACTTTTTGATTTTTCGTTTGATATATGGGGGCTAAAAAAAAAAATTCTTAGCAATTTCATGTGGAAAAATAAAAATAAAAAAAAATTTGATAAAAAAGACGAAGAACAATCAAAAATAGAAGAAAAAAGGCGGATAGAAATTGCCGAAACTTGGGATAGCTTCCTATTTGCTCAAATAATAAGAGGTTCTCTCTTAGTAACTCAATCTATTCTTAGAAAATATATTATATTACCTTTATTGATAATAATTAAAAATAGCGTCCGTATGTTATTATTTCAATTTCCCGAGTGGTCTGAGGATTTAAAGGATTGGAAACGTGAAATGCATGTTAAATGCACTTATAATGGGGTTCAACTATCCGAAACAGAATTTCCAAAAAACTGGTTAACGGATGGTATTCAGATAAAAATCCTATTTCCTTTTTATCTTAAACCTTGGCATAAATCTAAATTTCAATCATCTCAGAAGGCTCGATTAAAAAAAACAAGAGACAAAGGAGAAAAAAATGATTTTTGTTTTTTAACAGTTTGGGGAATGGAAACCGAACTACCATTTGGTTCTGCCCAAAAAAAGCCTTCTTTTTTTGAACCTATTTCTAAAGAATTAACAAAAAGAATCAACAAATTCAAAACTAAGTCTTTTCTGGTTTTAAGGATTTTCAAAGAAAGAGCAACAATTTTCATAAAAGTCACAAAAGAAATTAAAAACTGGATTCTCAAAAACTTTCTTTTTATAAAAGGAAAAATAAAAGACCTTTCAAAACGAAATAGAATTCCATTATTTGGCCCGAGAGAAATATATGAATTAAATGAAACTAAAAAAGATTCAATAATGAGTAATCAGATGATTCATGAACTATCTGTTAAAAAAAAATCAATGGAGTGGACAAATTCTTCACTCAGCGAAAACAAAATCCAAAATGTGATTGATAGAATAAAGACAATAAGAAATCAAATAGAAGAAATTTCAAAAGAAAAACAAAACCTAACTAATAGTTGTAACAAACTGCATTATGATTCTAAAAAAATTGAGCCATCAAAAAAAATTTGGCAGACATTCAAAAGAAAAAATATCCGATTAATTCGTAAATCTCTTTTTTTTTTTAAATTTTGTATTGAACAACTGTCTATAGCCATTTTTTTAGGTATCATTAATATTCCAAGAATTACTACACAACTTTTTTTTGAATCAACAAAAACATTTCTTGATAAATATATTTACAAGGCTGAAGAAAAAGGAGAAAAAATTAATAAAAAAAAAAATACCATTTATTTTATTTCGACTATAAAAAATTTAATATCCAATAAAAAAAAAATTAGTTATGACCTATGCTCTTTATCACAAGCATATGTATTTTACAAATTATCACAAATTCAAGTTAGTAACTTTTCTAAATTAAAGGCTGTTCTTGAATATAACATATGCATAACATCCTTTTTTGTTAAGAATCAAATAAAGGATTTTTTTCAAGAACAAGGAATCTTTCATTATGACTTGAAAGATAAAACCTTTTTGAATTCCGAAGTAAATCAATGGAAAAACTGGTTACGAAGTAATTATCAATACAATTTACCTCAAATTGCATGGGCTAGATTAGTAACCAAAAAATGGAAAAAGAAAATAAACCAAGATTCTCTAGTTCTAAATCCAAGTTTAACCAAAGAGGATTCATATGAAAACAAGAAATTTGATAATTACAAAAAACAAAGTGTTTTTGAGGTCGACTCGTTATTAAATCCAAAACATAATTTTAAAAAAAATTCTATATATAATCTTTTTTGCTACAAATCCATTCATTCTACAGAAAAAACTTTTGACACGTCTATAGGCATTGCTCTCGATAATTGTTTAGTCTCTTGTTTTCTAGAAAAATATAATATTCGGGGTATAGGGGAAATTCGGCATAGAAAATATTTGGATTGGAGAATTCTAAACTTTTGGTTTACAAAAAAAGTAAATATTGAGCCTTGGGTTGATACCAAGAGTAAAAAAAAATATATTAATACTAAAGTTCAGAATTATCAAAGAATTGATAAAATAACTAAGACGGGTCTTGCCAATCAAAAAAGAAACTTTTTTGATTGGATGGGAATGAATGAAGAAATACTAAATCGTCGTATAACAAATTTTGAATTTTTTTTCTTTCCAGAATTTTTCTTATTTTCTAGTACATATAAAATGAAACCGTGGGTCATACCAATCAAATTACTTCTTTTAAATTTTAATGAAAACATAAATGTTAATAAAAAGATCACTCGAAAGAAAAAAGGTTTTATACCATCAAATGAAAAAAAATCGCTTCGATTTTATAATCTAAATAAAGAAGAAAAAGAATCGGCCAGTCAAGTAGAGCTTGAATCAGATAAAGAAAAAAAAAAAAATCCTGAATCAGCTCTATTAAATCAAGAAAAAAATATTGAAGAAAATTATGCAGAATCGACGATAAAAAAACGTAAAAATAAAAAACAATACAAAAGCAATACAGAAGCGGAACTTGATTTATTTCTCACAAGATATTCGCGTTTTCAATTGCGATGGAATTGTTTTTTTAATCAAAAAATTCTCAATAATGTAAAAGTATACTGTCTCTTGGTTAGACTAAAAAATCCAAACGAAATAGCGATATCTTCTATTGAAAGAGGAGAGATGAGCCTAGACATTCTAATGATTGAGAAGAATTTTACTTTTGCAAAATTAATGAAAAAAGGAATATTGATTATTGAACCTGTCCGTTTGTCTGTACAAAATGATGGACAACTTATTATATATAGAACCATAGGTATTTCGTTGGTTAATAAAAATAAACAAAAAATAAGTAAAAGATACAAAAAAAAAAGCTATATTGCTAAAAAAAAAATTGAAAAATCCATTACAAAATATCAAAACAAAACTGTAAATAGAAAAAAAAATAATTATGATTTCTTTGTCCCTGAAAATATTCTATCCCCTAAACGACGGAGAAAATTTCGAATTCTAATTTGTTTCAACTTAAAAAAAAAAAATGCGAGGGATAGAAATTCAAGATTTGATAAGAATATTCAAAACTTGACCACAGTTTTGGATAAAAAGAAAGATCTTGCTAAGGATAAAAAAAACCTAATGAAATTCAAATCCTTTCTTTGGCCCAATTTTAGATTAGAAGATTTAGCTTGTATGAATCGCTATTGGTTTAATACTACTAACGGAAATCATTTCAGTATGATAAGAATACACATGTATACACGATTTCCACTTCATTAATGATAGATCCTTTTTACTATATATAATATATTAAGTTACGGTATATGAAAACAACTGTATGAAATATGAGGGATTGTTTTAAATTCAATCTTTATACATGATACTAATTTAATCAATGACATAGATACCAATCCGAGCGGAGCCATAAATAAATTAACAGAATCCTCCTTTTTTAGATCTAAATGTAAATTTTTTTTATAAAATGAAGAATTAAGAAGTTGATAATTAAATTCAGATCCTCGTACAAAAAAACTACCATTATTATTACTGATCAGTAAAATTCATATCTTTCAATTCATATTAAAAAGGGAAGGATTTCTTTTTATGATAAAAAATGCATTCATTTCATTTCAAGAACAAAAAGAGGAAAGCAGGGGATCTGTTGAATTTCAAGTATTCAGTTTTACTAATAAGATACGAAGACTTACTTCACATTTGGAATTGCACAGAAAAGATTATTTATCTCAGAGGGGTCTACGAAAAATTCTGGGAAAACGTCAACGACTGCTGGCTTATTTGTCAAAAAAAAATAGAGTACGTTATAAAGAATTAATTAATCAGTTGAATATTCGGGAATTAAAAACTCGTTAAATTCAAAAATTGTGAATTAGTGAATTTTTTAGATCTTGAATTTTTTGATAAACTGCTTTTTCAGCAATCTAATTCATGCCAGAACGAATCAAGGAAAAACTTATGAAGAGACCAGTTACAGGAAAAGATCTTATGATAGTCAATATGGGACCTCACCACCCATCCATGCATGGGGTTCTTCGCTTAATTGTTACTCTAGATGGTGAGGATGTTGTTGACTGTGAACCCATATTGGGTTATTTACACAGAGGAATGGAAAAAATTGCAGAAAACCGAGCAATTATACAATATTTACCTTATGTAACGCGATGGGATTATTTAGCTACTATGTTTACAGAAGCAATAACAGTAAATGGACCAGAACAATTGGGAAATATTCAAGTTCCTAAAAGGGCCAGCTATATCAGAGTAATTATGCTAGAATTGAGTCGTATAGCTTCTCATCTGTTATGGCTCGGTCCTTTTATGGCAGATATTGGTGCACAGACTCCTTTTTTCTATATTTTCAGAGAACGAGAATTTGTATATGATCTATTCGAAGCTGCCACCGGTATGAGAATGATGCATAATTTTTTTCGTATTGGAGGAATAGCGGCTGATTTACCTTATGGTTGGATAGATAAATGCTTGGATTTTTGTGATTATTTTTTAACAGAAGTTGTTGAATATCAAAAACTGATTACACGAAATCCTATTTTTTTAGAACGGGTTGAAGGAGTTGGGATTATTGGTGGGGAAGAAGCAATAAATTGGGGTTTATCCGGACCAATGCTACGCGCATCCGGAATACCATGGGATCTTCGTAAAGTTGATCGTTATGAGTCTTACGATGAATTTGAATGGGAAATTCAGTGGCAAAAACAAGGAGATTCATTAGCTCGGTATTTAGTACGACTTAGCGAAATGACAGAATCCATAAAAATTATTCAACAGGCTCTGGAAGGACTTCCGGGGGGTCCCTATGAGAATTTAGAAAGCAGAGGCTTTGATAGAAAAAGGAATCCAGAATGGAATGATTTTGAATATCGATTCATTAGTAAAAAACCTTCTCCTACTTTTGAATTATCGAAACAAGAACTTTATGTAAGAGTTGAAGCTCCAAAAGGGGAATTAGGAATTTTTCTCATAGGAGATCAAAGTGGTTTTCCTTGGAGATGGAAAATCCGACCGCCGGGTTTTATTAATTTGCAAATTCTTCCTGAACTAGTTAAAAGAATGAAATTGGCTGATATTATGACGATACTCGGTAGCATAGATATAATTATGGGAGAAGTTGATCGTTAAAATGATAATTTATGCAACAGCAGTCCAAACTATAAATTCTTTTGTTAGATTGGAATCTTTAAAAGAGGTCTATGGACTCATATGGATATTTGTCCCTATATTTTCTCTTGTATTGGGAATCATAACAGGTGTACTAGTAATTGTGTGGTTAGAAAGAGAAATATCTGCAGGGATACAACAACGTATTGGACCTGAATACGCCGGCCCGTTGGGAATTCTTCAAGCTCTAGCCGACGGGACAAAACTACTTTTCAAAGAAAATCTTCGTCCATCTCGAGGAAATACTCCTTTATTTAGTATTGGACCATCTATAGCAGTTATCTCAATTTTACTAAGTTATTCAGTAATTCCCTTTAGTAATCACCTTGTTTTAGCGGATCTCAATATCGGTATTTTTTTATGGATTGCCATCTCAAGTATTGCTCCTATTGGACTTCTTATGTCAGGATATGGATCAAATAATAAATATTCTTTTTTAGGTGGTCTGCGAGCTGCTGCCCAATCGATTAGTTATGAAATACCATTAACTCTATGTGTTTTATCAATATCTCTACGTGCGATTCGTTGAAACATAAACGTTTATTTTTACTATTCCGTTTCTTCTAGACGAATAAGTTAAAAGGCGGAATATATAAATATCGTTATATTTCGGGTTAATCTTAATAAAAGAAAAAGGAATTTGATAGTTATATATGAGTGAAAAAAACTGCTCAGAAATTAGCAGTAAAAAGAAAAATTGAGTCTCATTTCCTATGTACAAAGGTTAAACGGAAATAAACATAAGCGTAAGAATCACTTTACCCCAAGGTTGGTTGATTAGTCATCCTGGCTTGAAGCGGGTTAAAAATATTTAACCGTATAACGTTTTCACTATCAGTTATATAGATTAACATACATGTATTACAAAGTGAGCGGCAATTAGGTAAAAGTGAGTGGATGGTTAGAAACACCAAAATACACAAAGAATTTGTAATAGAGGTTAACCAAATTGAAAAGGATATTTATGCATAACATAAGATAAAAAAAAAGAAGGTTAATTGGGGCTTAAAATTAGTAGAAATGATTAGACAGTACTCCCCAAGATTCCGATTCAGAGTATGCTCCTATCCACTTATAAATGTAATGACTATCAGAAACGAAATAATCCTTTATTTTTTATAAGTTCACCAACTTTTTTTCTAAAAAAGAAAGAAGAATAGGAACGAAACTAGGATATTTTTTTCCTATATTTCGAAAATAAAATAGAATTTCTGTCATGAATAATAAACTAATAGGATATCTAATTCTTTTTCGTAATTGAAAACCACGATGGGCTGAAATACCTATTTTTATTTTTACAAGGAGTATCTTATTAAAGGATTAAGTTATTACTCAACAAATAGAAATTCAAATTTGTAAAGGATGAGATGAATTCCGAAGCGCTTTTTTTATTCTTAAAATTTGAGCAGACAGAATTCCATTGGTATAATTCGGGATCCCAGATATATTTAATCTATTTTAGAACACATCATATCCATCTAAATAATACTCTGGTCCTTAGATTTATTTATGGCCCCCGAGGAGCCGTATGAGGCGAAGACCTCATGTACGGTTTTGTAATAGCGTTGAAAATAGTAATGTTATCACCGACTAGGATTATCTAACAGTTTAAGTACAGTTGATATAGTTGAGGCACAATCAAAATATGGTTTTTGGGGATGGAATTTGTGGCGTCAACCTATAGGTTTTATCATTTTTCTAATTTCTTCCCTAGCAGAATGCGAGAGGTTACCGTTTGATTTACCAGAAGCGGAAGAAGAATTAATAGCAGGTTATCAAACTGAATATTCAGGTATCAAATTTGGTTTATTTTACGTTGCTTCTTATCTAAATCTATTAATTTCCTCATTATTTGTAACAGTTCTATACTTAGGCGGTTGGAATATTTCTATTCCGTATATATCTATTCTGGAGCTATTTCAAAGGGATCAAATTTTTGGAACAACAATTGGTATCTTTATTACATTAGCTAAAACTTATTTGTTCTTGTTCATTTCTATCGCAACAAGATGGACTTTACCTAGGCTAAGAATGGATCAACTATTAAATCTTGGATGGAAATTTCTTTTACCTATTTCCCTTGGTAATCTATTATTAACAACTTCTTTCCAACTATTTTCACTCTAAATTGAAAATGAATCCAATATATTCATTAGTTGTTTTAAACAAGAGAAAGAAACAAAGATAAAATTATTCATAGATAATTACAATATGCTTCCTATGATAACCGGGTTCATGAATTATGGTCAACAAACCCTACGAGCTGCAAGGTATATTGGTCAAGGTTTCATGATTACCTTATCCCACACAAATCGTTTACCTGTAACTATTCAATATCCCTATGAAAAATTAATAACATCGGAACGTTTCCGTGGTCGAATCCATTTTGAATTTGATAAATGCATTGCTTGTGAAGTATGTGTTCGAGTATGTCCTATAGATCTGCCTGTTGTTGATTGGAAATTGGAAACTAATATTCGAAAAAAACGATTGCTTAATTACAGTATTGATTTTGGAATTTGTATATTTTGTGGTAATTGTGTTGAGTATTGTCCAACAAATTGTTTGTCAATGACTGAAGAATATGAATTTTCAACTTATGATCGTCACGAATTGAATTATAATCAAATAGCTTTGGGTCGTTTACCAATGTCAGTAATTGACGATTACACTATTCGAACAATTTGGAATTCACCTCAAACAATAAATGGGTAAACCCATTAATTTGATTAAAAAAAGAATTCAAAAATTTTGAATTATATAAAGAATAAAGAATTTAATTAACAATTTGTATTTATATAATGATATTAAGTATTAAGGCTCATTCTTTTAATATAATATATTCGTAATTACTTTCCTGAAATAGATAGGTTGAAAATACACTTTAGAATAAAAAAAGAGAAACTGTCTAATAATTGTATCTACATCAATTCATATGCATTAGATTCTAATTTCACTCTATTAGAAACATATTAAAAACTAATTTCCCGGTTAAATTAATAAGGCCATGAAAAGGATTTCGATTTTTTTCTTATTTTAATAATATAATGGATTTGCCTGGACCAATACATGATTTTCTTTTAGTTTTTCTGGGATCCGGTCTTCTAGTAGGAGGTCTGGGAGTGGTCTTACTTCCCAACCCAATATTTTCAGCTTTTTCCTTAGGATTTGTTCTTGTTTGTATATCTTTATTGTATATTCTATCAAATTCTCATTTTGTAGCTGCTGCACAACTCCTTATTTACGTGGGGGCCATAAATGTTTTAATCATATTTGCTGTGATGTTCATGAATGATTCAGAATATTCTACAGATTCCAATCTGTGGACCGTTGGGAATGGGATTACTTCGTTGGTTTGTACAACTATTCTTTTTTCATTAATGTCTACTATTCTCGATACGTCATGGTACGGGGTTATTTGGACTACAAGATTAAACCAGATTCTAGAGCAAGATTTAATAAGTAATAGTCAACAAATAGGAATTCATTTATCAACAGATTTTTTTCTTCCATTTGAACTCATTTCAATAATTCTTTTAGTTGCTTTGATAGGTGCAATTTCTGTGGCTCGTCAATAAAAAACGTTCGAATTAATAAAGACCAAAGAAAACTTTGTGTATGTTATGATATTTTTTTCCGTTCATTCAATTAAATTGGATTGAATATTATTTCATATTTTAAATATGAATTTTTCTATTTGATATATATATTTGAAATTTTTTGTCCTAATATAGTTTTTATTCGTACTTTTTTGTTATATTCTAGTTGATTGAATCCGGTGAATTATTTTTCATATTTAAATGAATCCAAATTGATAAGGAGTTGCTGAATGATACTCGAACATGTACTTGTTTTGAGTGCCTATTTATTTTTGATTGGTCTTTATGGATTGATCACGAGTCGAAATATGGTTAGGGCTCTTATGTGTCTTGAACTTATACTCAATGCAGTTAATATGAATTTCGTAACATTTTCTGATTTTTTTGATAATTCCCAACTAAAGGGGGATATTTTCTGTATTTTTGTTATAGCAATTGCAGCCGCTGAAGCAGCTATTGGATTAGCTATAGTCTCGTCAATTTATCGTAACAGAAAATCAACTCGCATCAATCAATCGACCTTATTAAATAAGTAGTATAAAAAAAATTATAGATTGAAATTTGCATATATAATCGGTTCTGACCTACTAGATTATATTTGTGAAAATCTCAGAAATCCAAGTATTTTAGCCCCATTTTTTATCAATTGAGCCAGAATTCATTACAAAAATTCTATTAAAGGAAATCATTGCTTCATCTAGTATTTTAATATATTATTCAGTTAGAAGTTTACTAGATTGAAAATTTATGACATTCAAAAAACTATCGATCCTATGTCACATTCAGTAAAAATTTATGATACCTGTATAGGATGTACTCAATGTGTCCGAGCATGCCCTACAGACGTATTAGAAATGATACCTTGGGATGGATGTAAAGCGAAGCAAATAGCTTCCGCTCCAAGAACCGAGGACTGTGTTGGTTGTAAGAGATGTGAATCCGCCTGTCCAACGGATTTTTTGAGCGTTCGAGTTTATTTATGGCATGAAACAACTAGAAGTATGGGTCTAGCTTATTGATACGTTACCGAAAACCTCATTTGAATAAATTTTGAATACATTTTATTTTTTTTTTATTGACAAGTACTCGTACTCAAAAAAGTTAAATTTTATTTTTTTTGAGTACGCGTTCGTTGGACCTGGTGTATCTTGTCTTTACCACGAATGATTTTCCTTGGTTAACAATAATTGTTGTTTTTCCAATATCTGCCGGTTCGTTAATGTTATTTCTCCCACATAGGGGAAATAAAGTCAATAAATGGTATACTATATGCATTTGTATTTTAGAACTTCTTCTAACGACCTATGCTTTTTGTTATAATTTTAAAACGGACGATCCATTAATTCAACTGTCCGAAGATTATAAATGGATCAATTTTTTAGATTTTTACTGGAGAATGGGAATAGATGGACTTTCTATAGGAACGATTTTATTGACGGGATTTATTACTACTTTAGCCACTTTAGCGGCTTTTCCAGTTACTCGGGATTCCCGATTATTCCATTTCCTGATGTTAGCAATGTACAGCGGTCAAATAGGATTATTTTCTTCTCGGGATCTTCTACTTTTTTTCATCATGTGGGAATTAGAATTAATTCCCGTTTATCTACTTTTATCCATGTGGGGTGGAAAGAAACGTCTGTATTCAGCTACAAAATTTATTTTATACACGGCAGGAAGTTCTATTTTTTTATTAATAGGAGTTTTAGGTATAAGTTTATATGGTTCGAACGAACCAACATTAAATTTAGAACTCTTAGCTAATCAATCCTATCCTGTCACACTCGAAATACTATTTTATATTGGATTTCTTATTGCTTTTGCCGTCAAATCACCGATTATACCTTTACATACTTGGTTACCTGACACCCACGGCGAGGCACATTACAGTACCTGTATGCTTCTCGCTGGAATCTTATTAAAAATGGGAGCATATGGGTTGGTTCGAATCAATATGGAACTATTACCTCACGCTCATTCTATGTTTTCTCCTTGGTTGATGGTAGTCGGTACAATCCAAATAATTTATGCAGCTTCAACATCTCCCGGTCAACGTAATTTAAAAAAGAGAATAGCCTATTCTTCTGTATCTCATATGGGTTTTATAATTATAGGTATTAGTTCTATAACGGATCCTGGACTTAATGGAGCTATTTTACAAATAATCTCTCATGGATTTATTGGTGCTGCACTTTTTTTCTTGGCAGGAGCGAGTTATGATAGAATTCGGCTTGTTTATCTTGATGAAATGGGTGGAATGGCTATCTCCATTCCAAAAATATTTACAATGTTTACTATCTTATCGATGGCTTCCCTTGCATTGCCAGGCATGAGTGGTTTTGTTGCAGAATTAATCGTTTTTTTTGGAATAATTACCAGCCAAAAATATTTCTTAATTTCAAAAATTTTAATTATTTTTGTAATGGCAATTGGAATGATATTAACTCCTATATATTTATTATCTATGTCACGCCAAATGTTCTATGGATACAAGTTAATTAATGTCAAAAACTTTTCTTTTTTTGATTCTGGACCCCGAGAGTTATTTCTTTCAATCTCCATTCTTCTACCCATAATTGGTATTGGGATTTATCCTGATTTTGTGCTTTCATTAGCAAGTGATAAGGTCGAATCCATTTTATCTAATTACTTTTATGGATAGTTTTCAGGAGATAAAAAAAAGCATTAAATGGAATTCTAATCAGAAGTCTTTGGTCTTTGTATTGTGAGAACCTTTTGAATCATTGTACTACTTGATTCAAAAGGTTCTTGATGATTTACTACTAAAACTAAATTAGATTTCTTAACTTATATGAAGTTAGATATAGATGCTATTTTTTTTATTTGGATTTTTATTATTTTTTTTACTGTTTTATTTATATTTAATTCGATGTAAATGAACCATAACTATGTAAACCTATTCCTAAAAGATTGACGCCAAAATAGCATATCCAAATTAAAAGAAAACCTATCGAAGCCACAATTGCAGAATTTATACCCCTAACATTCCTATTAGTTTTAATATGTAAATAAATTGCGAATATGGTCCAAGTAATAAATGCCCAAGTTTCTTTTGGATCCCAGTTCCAATATGAACCCCATGTCTCATTAGCCCATACAGCTCCTGAAAGAATGCCGACGGTTAAAAAGATAAATCCAAGACTAATAATACGAAAACTCCAATAATCTAATTGTTCAATCAATTGATACCTATAATAATTTCTAGAAAAACTAAAATTAATGTTTTGTTGTAGTAAAATTGAATTTCTTTCATTTATGTAGTAAAATACATCAAAAGAAAATAATTCATTTAATAAAAATTTTTTGTTTATATTCTTTTTCCAAAAAGTGGGTCCGACTTTGCGAAATGTAATCACTAGAAGAGCTATTGATAATAATGATCCACATAACAGAGCGCCATAGCCTAATATCATCATACTTACGTGCATCATTAACCATTGGGACTGAAGAGCTGGTACTAATATTGCAGACTGAGGCATTTTGTTTAAAAGACCTGAAGTAGCAAAACCCTGAATAAAAATAGCACTTGGCGCAGTTATTGCGTTTAAGTGATTTTTTTGTTTTTTATTAAAATAGGAAACCATATGAATAAGTGAAAAAGTCCATGAAAGAAAAATTAATGATTCATATAAATTACTTAATGGAAAATGTCCTGAATAAATCCAACGAGTGAATAATAATCCTGTTATACCAAAAAACGTAATTACGATTCCTTTATCTGATGAATCAAAAAATCCTATAATTTCATCTAAATTTACTAATAAAGTTAAAAAATAAATTGTCAGTACAATTGAAACGACCGAAAAAGATATATGAGTTAATATATGCTCTAAAATTGAAAAAATCATAAAAAATTTGTTAAAAATTAATAAATTAATACTAGGTTTTACCCGATTTTATAAAAAAAGTCGGGTATTATTTTGATTATAAAACTTATAATATCTCTTTTATAAGATCTTATGCCGCTACTCGGACTCGAACCGAGATGCTCTAGCACTGCTTCCTAAGAGCAGCGTGTCTACCAATTTCACCATAGCGGCAACTTGTTCAAAACAATACTAACAAGTTTTTATTCAATCGTCGAGATTCAAATTTAACCAATTGACTGGAATTTACAATTGATTTAATGAATAAAAACTTGTTAAATAGGTCTTGTGGGTTTTAATTCAAATAAGATTTTTTTATCTAAGTTATTTAAAATTATTTAAATTCACTTTTTGTCCTTTATCTTTTTTTGTAGAATACAATGAAAAATTTAACTAAATTAAAATAATTGGGACTTCAACCCAACGACAAAACTCTAAATGCTCTTTATCATTTTTTTTTCATTTATATGATTAAAAAAATGATAAAATTTAAAAATTCCATTAAAAAAAATGCTTTTTCTAAAAACGAAAACCTCTCCAAAATTCTTAGAAATTTGAAATAAAAAAATATTTTTATTTCATCTTTTTATATTGTACAATACAAAGATAAGATTTTGTGATCACTTAAAAATCATGTCATATATTATTATTTATTAATATTATCTAATATTCACCTATTGTGGCCAGATGCTTTTATCAATTTGATTACAAGTAAAGAATATAAGAATTTAGAGAAATAATAATTCCTAAAGGTATAAAGTTCAAATTTTTTTCACTTAAATTAATTAATTTGAAGAACCTATTGATTTTGTTTAAAGATCTTTTATTTACTTTTAATGAATAAATAAAAGATCTTTATTTATTATTGCATCAAGGTAGTGATGGTAAAAATAAGAATCTCCCCTTTTTTTTTTGAACTAAAAAAAATGTGAACCTTTCTTTTTTATCTATATATTGTCTTTTTTTTTCCTCTTTTGGTTCACATTTTTTTATATGTATTCTAAAAAATTTGTTTTTAAGTTAGGCTAATTCTAGTTATTATAGTGTTTTTTATTTATTTTGTTGTACAAAAAAACTTTTTGAATTACCTGTAGAAAGTGATTTCCCTAACGAAAAAGCTTTCAACGATGTCCAGTATCCCTTCCTTTTCCAAATTTTTTTACGAATACGCTTTTTCGAGATAGAAGTACGTTTTTTTGGAACTGCCATTCAAAAATGAAAAAAACTTTTTCAGTGGTATAATTGGATGTCAAAGACATTTATTATTCTATTCTTTCGTACTCCATATCGAGTTTTTTTTTCTTTCAAATTTTATTTTATTATATCTTATTTTCAAAACAAAAAAGACATTCAAAAGTTTAAAACCCAACTGTTTTTTACTTTTTTTTTTTTTAACGTTTGAAATACGTACGAGAGTGCTCATTTAATTAATCTATTTAGATTATCAAAAAAATTATGAGGTTTCTTCACATCATATGTAAAAAAAATATCGATTATAATAATCTTTCTTACAAATAAAAAAAGCTCACTTAGTGTACTGGAAGATAATCACTAAATTCCATAATTAAAATTCATTCCTTAATAATTCTAAATAATCAAACTCAAATAACTTTGTTTTAGGTAAAGGTTTTTTAGTATATAATTAATATTAAGTTTAAGTATTTTTTTGTCGTGTAAATCTTTGTTCTATTCTTAATATATGTATATAAATTATTATAATACGGAATTTTAATTCACTTTTTCTGTATCTGCAAAAAATCACAATTTTATTTAGTAGTAATAAAAAAAAAAGACAAATAATTTTTTTTGACAGTAACTTAGTAATATTATTTAATCACTTCTACTTTTTTTATTTGAATATATATTTCTTTTCAAAGATTTCTGAAGGATTATACTAATTCGAAAAAAATTTATATTTAGGTTTAAAATCTCGTGCTTTTTTATTATCCCCTTTGAAAAAATATATATATACAAACCAGTGAATAAGAAATAAAAAATTTAAGAATAAAATAAAAAGGATTTTTTATTTTATGGAACATACATATCAATATTCATGGATCATCCCTTTCATTCCACTCCCAGTACCTATTTTATTAGGAGTTGGACTTCTACTTTTTCCGACAGCAACAAAAAACCTTCGCCGTATGTGGACTTTTCTGAGTATTTTTTTGTTAAGTATAGTTATGATCTTTTCACTCTATCTATCTATTCAACAAATTATTCTAAGTTGCATTCATCAAAATGTGTGGTCTTGGACCATAAATAATGAATTTTCGTTTGAGTTCGGTTACTTTATTGATCCACTTACTTCTATTATGTCAATATTAATTACAACGGTTGGGATTTTGGTTCTTATTTATAGTGACAATTATATGTCTCATGATCAAGGATATCTGAGGTTTTTTGCTTATATGGGTTTTTTTAATACTTCAATGTTAGGATTAGTTACTAGTTCTAATTTGATCCAAGTTTATTTTTTTTGGGAATTAGTTGGAATGTGTTCGTATTTATTAATAGGTTTTTGGTTCACACGACCTATTGCAGCGAATGCTTGTCAAAAAGCTTTTGTAACTAATCGTGTAGGGGATTTTGGTTTATTATTAGGAATTTTAGGTCTTTATTGGATAACAGGGAGTTTCGAATTTCAGGATTTGTTCGAAATATTCAATAATTTAATTTTAAATAATAGAGTAAATCTCTTATTCCTTACTTTGTGTGCATTTTTATTATTTGTGGGTCCTATTGCTAAATCCGCACAATTTCCTCTTCATGTATGGTTACCTGATGCCATGGAGGGCCCTACTCCTATTTCGGCTCTTATACATGCTGCTACTATGGTAGCGGCAGGAATTTTTCTTGTAGCTCGTCTTCTGCCTCTTTTTATAGTTATCCCTTCTATAATGTATATAATATCTTTGATAGGTATACTAACAGTACTCTTAGGAGCCACTTTAGCTCTTGCTCAAAAAGACATTAAGAGAGGTTTAGCCTATTCTACAATGTCTCAACTGGGTTATATGATGTTAGCTCTAGGTATGGGATCTTATCGATCCGCTTTATTTCATTTGATTACTCATGCTTATTCAAAAGCTTTGTTGTTTTTAGGATCTGGATCCATTATTCATTCAATGGAAGCTATAGTTGGATATTCTCCCGATAAAAGTCAGAATATGATTCTTATGGGTGGTTTGACAAAACATGTCCCGATTACAAAAACCGCCTTTTTAGTAGGAACCCTTTCTCTTTGTGGTATTCCCCCCCTTGCTTGTTTTTGGTCTAAAGATGAAATTCTTAATGATAGTTTGTTGTTTTCGCCAATTTTTGCAATAATAGCTT